TGTTTAATTGATACAAATTGTGACCCCGATCTTGCAGATATTTCGATTCCAGCGAATGATGACGCTATAGCTTCGATCCGATTAATTCTTAACAAACTAGTATTTGCTATTTGTGAGGGTCGTTCTAGATATATAAGAAAGCCTTGATTAATAATAAGATAAAATGACTTTTGGACCTCCATAGATTTTGAGAATTGCTTGTACGGGTCTGGAATGAAAAAAGAAAAATAAATGGGGATATTATGTGATTTGTTGGTATACAAAATATAAAATTCAAAAAAGCGACGATTGAATCAAAATAATTCCTTTTCAAGTTCTATTTCTGTCAGAGGGCAATATGAACGTTCTATCATGTTCCATCAACATATTCTATGCTATATCCGGTGTGGAAGTAGGCCAACATTTGTATTGGCAAATCGGGGGTTTCCAAGTGCATGCCCAGGTACTTATCACTTCTTGGATTGTAATTCTTATCTTATTAGGTTCAACCGCTATTGCTATTCGGAATCCACAAACTATTCCGACTAGCAGTCAGAATTTTTTCGAGTACATTCTTGAATTCATTCGAGACGTGAGTAAAACTCAGATTGGAGAAGAATATGGTCCTTGGGTTCCCTTTATTGGAACTCTGTTTCTGTTTATTTTTGTTTCAAATTGGTCCGGGGCTCTTTTACCTTGGAAACTTATACAGTTACCTGAAGGGGAGTTAGCTGCACCTACGAATGATATAAATACTACTGTTGCTTTAGCTTTACTCACGTCACTAGCCTATTTTTATGCGGGTCTTAGCAAAAAGGGATTGGGTTATTTTGGTAAATACATTCAACCAACTCCAATTCTTTTACCCATTAATATCTTAGAAGATTTCACAAAACCTTTATCACTTAGTTTTCGACTTTTCGGGAATATATTAGCTGATGAATTAGTAGTTGTTGTTCTTGTTTCTTTAGTACCTTCAGTGGTTCCTATACCTGTCATGTTCCTTGGATTATTTACAAGCGGTATTCAAGCTCTGATTTTTGCAACTTTAGCTGCGGCTTATATAGGAGAATCGATGGAGGGCCATCATTGACTTGTTTTTGATTTCGAAATAAGCTCTTTAACTTAGATAAAAGCAAAGTAATACTAATATTAGGACATTGTTTGTTTTTAAAAAAATTGTAATTGCATGAGCTTAAATCAATCAAATACTAAGATTGCTATGCAATGATTCGATCTAATGAATTCGTCTATTTTTCTAGAATAATGAAATGATAAAAAAAGGAATAAAAGAGGAAAAAACTCGATTCCTAAAAAATGGGTTGGTAGGAGAGCGTGTGTTGGCCTCGGTATCTCTAATTTAATGATTATAAGTCAACTCTTGGAACTTTTTCGAAGACGTATTCTAGAATCTGAGTGACTCTAAGATAGGAATAGTAGGTTTACATTATCTAAGGCGGACTTGTATATGTGATAATGGATTAGGGATATATGACCTAAGGATAGATCTAATTTGATTTATTGCTATAAATTGAGACGGGGATTTCAATAGAAGTACTTCCCTTTCGTCTGTGACTCTGAATGAATTGAATAAGAAACGAAATCAAGAAAAAGACCGAAGAATAAAAAGAACAATTCGGGACAAAGCAACGGACGAAGTAAAGTTGTGGGACTTCACATCAGAGTTCTGAGTTACTTCGCCTGGATCAATTTTAGTGATGGAATAATTTAGTTCTAATTCATTGGTTGCTTGTATCATTAACCATTTCTTTATTTTGGTGCGAGGAACTTATAATGAATCCACTGGTTTCTGCTGCTTCCGTTATTGCTGCTGGATTAGCCGTTGGACTTGCTTCTATTGGACCTGGAGTTGGTCAGGGTACTGCTGCAGGCCAAGCTGTAGAAGGTATTGCGAGACAACCCGAGGCAGAGGGAAAAATAAGAGGTACTTTATTGCTTAGTCTGGCTTTCATGGAAGCTTTAACAATTTATGGACTAGTTGTAGCATTAGCGCTTTTATTTGCAAATCCCTTTGTTTAATCTAATCCTAGAAATCTAAATAAAAATCCATATTTTTTATTCCCCTGTCCTTCCCGTCCAAAATTTAACTCCTCCAATTCCTTATTAGTTAAGCTAATGCCCAATTTCCGGGAAGGACAGATTTTGGGTGGGGGTGTTCGCATATCACCTTGCTTTTTTCCTTCCCCTTCTTAGTCCAATAGAACTGAAATGTTTCAACAAACACGAGTTATTTCCCAAGTAACATAAGTCCTAGTATCGAATTATCATTCGTAGTCGAAATTGAAAAAGTCAAATCTAGTTCTACATAGAATAGATTTTTGACGCGGTTTAGCAATAAAATACAGGGGGGGCGAAGTGATACAAAAAGAACTCTGTTTGCCTTTTTTATTCTAGGGAGATCATATGAAAAACGTAACCAATTCTGTCGTTTATTTTGGTCACTGGTCATCCGCCGGGAGTTTCGGGTTTAATACCGATATTTTAGCAACAAATCCAATAA